TTTACTATCATATATTTTTATCTTTAGATTTATTTTTTAATATTAATAAATAATTTATATTTAATAAAATATCTTATTGAATATTATATATTAAATATATTATTACTATTAAAATATTTATTATACTTATATTATATATTAAATATATTATTACTATTAAAATATTTATTATACATTAGTTTTACTATCATATATTTTTATCTTTAGATTTATTTTTTAATATTAATAAATAATTTATATTTAATAAAATATCTTATTGAATATTATATATTAAATATATTATTACTATTAAAATATTTATTATACTATATTATTATTAAACAATTGATTACGTAGCCTTTAACTCCCTACTGACAACTAGTAATTTTAAGCGGTTATAGGGAATTCATCGTTTTGTAAAAACTGTTAATGAATTTACATTCAAATTTAAGGATTAAGTTAAGCCTTGTACTCACTTTTTCACTAAAATGAATTAATTGTAAAATAATAAAAAACGATGAAATGCCTGAAAAAGGATTATTTTGATAGAATAAATCATGTATATTTATAATACTCTCATTGTTGCTAAACTAAGAATCAAACTTAACCCTCGAGAATCAAAATCTCTAATGCTTCGTACACCTTTTAACAAAATTCCTGTCAAAAAAAAGATAAGCTAACTAAAGCTATTAGGTTCATACCCTAAATATAGGGTTGATATTCTTCTTTTTAATATATTTTAATTCAACTAGAGTTTTGTTAGTAAATACTATAATAATTGGGGTTATTATAGTAAACTGTTCAAACAACTGAATTTCAATGTGAATGGGTCTCGAGCTGGTACTTATGTCATTTATTCCTTTAATGCACAACAATAATTCACTGAGATCAGAATCTATAGTTAAGTATTTCATTGTGCAGAGAGTTGCTTCTACAATATTTCTATTCAGAATTACAATTATACTAGTTGGGGATAGTATAATGGGGTTAAACGAAATTATTCTAACAACGTCTATGCTAATTAAACTAGGCTCAGCTCCTTTTCACAGATGAGTGCTAATAATTATCGAGCCGTTGGGAACTTTACCTATGATAACCATGTTAACAGTTATAAAATTACCACCCCTAATTGTCATACACCAAATTAATGCAAAAATCCTAACAATTCCAATTTTGTTAGGGATAATTATTAGATCTGTAGCTTGCTTAAATCAAACGTCTGTTCGAAAAACGTTAGCCTATTCGTCCATTTATAATATGAGATTATTAATAACCCTTATTCCGAGAATCGTCGAAACAGTATTATTCCTAACAATATACACACTAATAATGATTTTGTTGGCGAGAGCTATTAAAAATATAAAAATCAACCATATCAACCAAATAATTACTAATAACTTTAACGGTTGACTCAAATTAACACTGTGACTTAATATATTGTCAATGGCAGGATTTCCCCCTCTTATGGGATTTTTCATAAAAATGATAGTAATGCAAAAAATAATTAACGAAAATCAAATACTAATGCTGCTCGCCATAGTAATAACATCTATGTTAGTATTATTATTTTATATGCGGTTAACATTTAGCTCGATATTAACATTCAACTCATCCAAGAAGTGGGAATTAATAACAAAACCCAACAATCAATTCATATTTACATTAAACATTGTATTAACGCCCATTTTCTGCTCAAGAATTATTAACTTATAGAAGACTTTAAGTTAATTTTAAACTTGTAGCCTTCAAAGTTATAAATATCTCACTGACTAGGTAAGTCTTAGTAAATGTGAACATTTTTAAATTTGCAATTTAAAGTTTTTTATTAAACTATAAGACCAATAATATTAAGAGAGCTTAAATTTTACTCATAAGTAAATTTACAGTTTACCACTTTTCTCAGACATCTTAATTACCCTTATTTAAAACCTTAACTAAGGTCATGAAAAAGTGACTATACTCCACAAATCATAGGGATATTGGAACTATGTATTTCATATTTGGTATTTGATCCGGTATAGTAGGAATGATATTAAGAATAATTATTCGAATTGAATTGGCACAGCCTGGGTCTTTTATTAACAACGACCAAGCCTACAATGTTATTGTTACTTCACATGCATTCATCATAATTTTTTTTATAGTTATACCAATTATGATTGGAGGTTTCGGAAACTGACTGTTACCACTTATAATCGGGGCTCCTGATATGGCATTCCCTCGCTTGAATAATATGAGATTCTGACTTCTACCCCCCTCACTGACTCTTTTAATGTCAAGTTCGATAGTAGAAATAGGGGTTGGTACAGGTTGAACTGTCTACCCCCCCTTATCTAGAAATATTGCCCACGCCGGGCCAAGAGTGGACATATCAATTTTTTCTTTACACTTAGCTGGAATCTCTTCTATCCTAGGTGCTGTAAATTTTATTACAACTGTAATAAATATGCGACCGTCAGGGATAACGATAGATCGTACACCTTTATTCGTCTGATCAGTACTAATCACAGCGGTACTTTTACTCCTCTCACTACCTGTGTTGGCTGGTGCAATTACAATATTACTGACTGATCGAAATATTAATACAACATTTTTTGACCCCGCCGGGGGTGGTGATCCAATTCTTTATCAACACTTATTTTGATTCTTCGGGCACCCTGAAGTTTATATTTTAATCCTCCCGGGATTTGGTTTAATTTCCCACATCATCACTCAAGAGAGTGGTAAAACAGAATCATTTGGCTATATCGGAATAGTCTATGCAATGCTATCAATTGGGATTTTAGGGTTTGTTGTTTGGGCTCACCACATATTTACTATCGGAATAGACGTTGACACACGAGCTTACTTTACCTCAGCTACTATAATTATCGCAGTACCTACAGGGATTAAAATCTTTAGATGATTGGCTACAATACACGGGAGATCCTCTAAAATATCAATCTCAATGTTATGGTCTACCGGGTTTGTATTTCTTTTTACTATTGGTGGTTTAACTGGAATTATCCTATCTAATTCATCCATTGATGTTATTCTGCATGATACTTACTATGTGGTAGCTCACTTCCACTACGTCTTATCTATGGGGGCAGTTTTTGCAATTATGGCAGGATTTATTCAATGATTCCCCCTTTTCACAGGTTTGATAATAAACCCTAAGTGACTTAGGATTCAATTTATATGCATATTTATTGGTGTTAATATAACATTTTTCCCCCAACATTTTTTAGGGCTGAGAGGACTTCCCCGGCGATATTCAGATTATCCCGACACTTACACAAATTGAAATATAATGTCGTCAATTGGGAGAATAATTTCATTAATTAGAATCATAATTATAATTTTTATCTTATGGGAGAGATTGTTAGTCAAGCGTATTTCACTTTTAACCTACAGAATGAATTCAGCAATCGAGTGGTTGCAACTTACCCCCCCTCAGGAGCACTCCTATTCAGAACTTCCTATAATGTCACATAATTTATAATCAGTGTGGCAGAATAGTGTAATGGACTTAAAATTCGTATATAAATAGTTTTATTTCTCTGATAATTGCACTATGAAATATAATTAGATTTCAAGACCCTGTAACCCCCATTATAGAACAATTAGTTATTTTTCACGATCATACAATAATAGTATTAACTATAATTACAGTGGGTGTTTTATACATAATCTCCTCCATACTGATAAATAAATTAATTGATCGAAACATACTCGAGAGACAAATGATTGAGCTAGTCTGAACAATTATACCTGCATTTATACTCATTACTATTGCACTGCCATCCTTGAAGATCTTGTATTTATTAGAAGAAATAAATAAACCTTTAATTTCACTAAGGGCTGTGGGTCACCAATGATACTGAAGCTACGAGCTATCAGACTTCAAAGACATTGAATTTGACTCTTACATAAAAAATACAAAAAGAATAATAAACGATGAATATCGACTATTAGAAGTTGACAATCGAATCGTCTTACCGTTTAATACGAAAGCACGAATCCTTGTTACCTCATTAGACGTTATTCACTCGTGAACAATTCCCGCATTAGGTGTTAAAATTGATGGAACCCCGGGGCGTATTAATCAGGGGGGGATTATAATAACCCGGCCGGGCGTGTACTACGGACAGTGCAGTGAAATTTGCGGGGCTAATCACAGATTTATGCCCATCATAATTGAATCTGTTAACATAAAATCATTCATGGCGTGAATTAAGAATTTCTCCTCACTAAGTTACTTAAATGCAAGTGTTGGTCTCTTAAACCAAATTATAGTAACAAGCGAATACTCTTAGTGAGATTGGAGTGTCTAGTTTAATTTTATAAAACGATAGGTTGTCAAGCTAAAGTTATCCCTAGTCGGGGGGTGTCCCTCTCCTATGCCCCAAATATCACCAATATGATGAACTACAATTTTATTGACAACTGTTATCACACTTATACTAATGATAGTAATAAACTATTTTATATCAATTAAAAAAATCAACTTATACACAAATAAGAACCCTAGAAAATTCGAGTGAACATGATATTAAACTTATTTTCAGTATTTGACCCATCTACAGGACTATTTTCACTAAACTGACTTAGAATGTTTATATTCTTATTACTACCCTCCCCATTCTGAAAAACACCGGGAAAAATAGTACTAATTATAACTAATGTTTGCATAAAAATTATAAATGAAATCATCATACACATTAAAAAAACTGAACCTACTATCTTAATAGTAAGAATGTTTACGTATATATTAATAATTAATATTATAGGGTTACTACCCTATGTATTTACCGTATCTGCACACTTATCAATATCACTGGCAATTGCATTAACAATGTGAATATCATTAATAGTATACGGCTGATTAAACTCCACAAATAAAATATTTACTCATTTAGTCCCTATAGGGACTCCCACAGTATTAATACCCTTTATAGTAATAATTGAATCAATTAGAAACTTAATCCGGCCAGGTTCACTGGCGGTGCGACTCACCGCTAACATAATCGCGGGTCACTTATTAATATCTCTTTTAGGTGGTAATTTAGTTTCTAACTTTACCCTAATAATAATAATAATGTGATTATTTACGGGATTAATAATATTCGAACTCGCAGTTGCATTTATTCAATCATATGTTTTTATAACACTCTCAACATTATACTCAAGAGAAATTTAAATGAAAAATCACCCCTTCCACCTTGTGGAAAATAGACCTTGACCCATTACAGCATCAATGGGAATCATGACTATAACTTCTGGTACAGTAATATGATTTCATAGCAGTCAAATACTTTTAATAAATCTAGGAGCTATAATCACCCTTTTAACAATAATTCAATGATGACGAGACGTAGTGCGAGAATCAACTTTTCAGGGGCTTCATACTAAAAGAGTTATTAAAATAATAAAATGAGGTATGATATTATTTATTACATCTGAAGTACTATTTTTTACAGCCTTTTTCTGAGCATTTTTTCACAGAAGTTTATCCCCAACCATCGAAATTGGGATGCAGTGACCCCCAATGGGAGTGAAATCATTTAACCCAATCAGAATCCCCCTATTAAATACATTAATTCTACTCTCATCGGGGGTTTCCATTACATGGGCCCACAATGCAATTATTAATAACAACTTTACCCAAACTAAACAAAGTCTATCAATTACAATTATTATGGGGGTATACTTTACCCTACTACAAGCAATTGAATATGTTGAAGCTCCATTCTCCTTAGCGGACTCAGTTTACGGTTCAACATTCTTTTTAAGAACGGGGTTTCATGGGATTCATGTAATTATTGGGAGTGTATTTATCACTGTCTCCGCTATGCGGGTAATTAATCTTCATATATCATCACAACATCACATTGGATTCGAAGCTTCAGCTTGATACTGGCATTTTGTTGATGTAGTTTGATTATTTTTATATGTCTCGATCTACTGATGGGGGGGTTAATTATTTTTGAGTGGGTTATTCAATTAGTATATAATTCATAGTATACTAAGCTTCCAACTTAAAGGATTAAAAAATATAAATTGAATAATAACTTTAATAGCCACGTCATTGTTAGTAATTTTATTATTAATACTAATTATAATATTAATAATTTCAATTATTAGAAAAAAATCAATAATTGATAATCAAAGGGCATCCCCATTTGAGTGTGGTTTTAACCCTGTATCCCACACTCGACTCCCCTTCTCTATTCATTTTTTCCTCATTGCTGTACTATTTTTAGTGTTTGACATTGAAATTATTATAGTCTTACCAATAATTTTAACCGTTAAAACCGCTCTAATAAAAACATGAATCACTACAACATCATTATTTATCATAATTTTATTATTAGGGTTGATGCATGAGTGAAAAAACGGAATAATTAAATGAACAGAATAATAGTAACGAGGGTTATATTTAATTATAATATTTGAATTGCAATCAAAAGGTATCTTAACCTAAGATTAACCTTTAACATAGAAGTAAAATTTACAATTAGCTTCGACCTAAATTTTAGGATTATACTCCTCATGTTTTAATTGAAGCCAAAGAGAGGGAGGCGCCTTAATGTTAATAAGAAGAATGATTTTAATCCAATTAAAGGGGGTAAAGTATAATACTAGCTGCTAACTAAGTATTAAAGCGGTTAAACTCCGTTTTCCCCTTAATTTTATATAATTTAATAAAAAAAAAATATTTTACTTTCATTAAAAAAATGACTACTCGCAGTCTATAAAATTTATTCACAAACATTAAGTTTCACCACCAACTTCACTGGTATACTCTAAATTATAAGCTATGTAAATAAATAAGAAAAATTAATCAAATAATTAACATTAAGCAAAACCCCCTTAGAGACCCTAAAAATATAACTTGAACTGAGTTAGATAACTTCACTAAATAAAAAGATAGACCTGCCCCACCGTAATATTCCCCTCAATTTATTATTCTTAATAAGTTTAATCTGTACGTATAGCTAAATACAAATGCCCCGTAAGAATATCTATATATAAATCACATCGATCCATTTAAAAAATAATATTTTTTAGGTATTAAATAAGAAATGAAACCCATTCTATAACCTAGGTAAACCCCTAATAGGACTATTAATAATCTTAAAATCTTTATAAAAAGGGGTAAAATTAAAAACCCCATATCTAAATTGATTAATCACAAAAATACACAGCCGAAAATCAGGGAAAAAAAAGACAATAAAATAAGGCTATACTTCATATAATAAATTGACCGGCCCAACCCTCTACTAATAAAACCACCATAATTAAAATCAGTCAAAAGGCTATAGTAACTCAACCGAATTCTATATAGGGCTGTCAAACTTAACCCTAAATAAAAAACTATTAAATATATCATATTTAACCCATTAAATACGCCCATTTCAACGACAAAGTCCTTAGAATAAAATCCTCTTAGGAATGGGAAGCCACATAATGACATATTCGCAATGTTGAAGCATCTACATGTGATGGGGAGATTTATACAAATGGCACCCATGACGCGGATGTCCTGACTCCCCCCCATTAAATGAATAATTACACCCGAGCATAAAAACAATAAAGATTTGAACATAGCGTGTCTAAATAAATGAAATAATGATAAATCCACTAAACCCATAAATAAGCATCTCATCATTAACCCCAACTGACTTAGGGTGGATAGGGCAATAATCCTCTTTAAGTCAAATTCATAATTAGCACAAAAAGATGATATGGTTATAGTTATAATGCTAATAAATAAAAAAAAATAATTTATAAAAATTAAATAGTTATAAAAACGAATCAGTAAGTATACACCTGCTGTAACTAGGGTGGAGGAATGCACTAATGCTGATACTGGGGTTGGGGCCGCTATAGCTGATGGTAATCATCTAGAAAACGGAATCTGGGCACTTTTAGTAAATGAGGAGATAATCACTAAATAGAAAATTAAATTTCTATAGTACCCCAAATAAAATATAAAGTTTCACCCCCCATAGCCAAAAATCCAACCGATGGAAATTAATAAGCCAATATCACCTAACCGATTAATTAAACAAGTAATTAGCCCAGCCAAATAACTCCTCAAAGAGCTATAATAAATGACGAGACAATACGAAATTAAACCAAGCCCGTCCCATCCCAATATAATTCTTACAAGGTTTGGTCTAACAATTATTATTAGTATTCTAATAACAAACATTAGAACTAATAACAAAAACCGAACCGACCCATAGTTATAATCACCCATATAAACCCCTCTGTACAAAACTACTATGGAAGAGATAAAAAAAACAACAAAACAAAACCCTATGGAGATTCAATCAAGGAGAATGGTGTATCTTACTGATACAGAATTAAAAGAATACAAAACCCACTCAATTATCAATCTATTGTCTAATAATATAAAATTTAAGCATAGCGCTAAAAAAAATATTGACATGAAAAATAAAAATAGAGATCAAACATGATATAAATTTAAACTTAACAAAATCTAAGATTAACAAACTTCTTAGGAACCACAACCCTATATTTTTATATAAACTACTTAAATCTAAAATAAACCTATAATAAAAATAGGAATAAAAATTACTGGAATCAAGTGTATGATGACACACATATATTCTATAACTGTAATTATGGAAAATCTATATAAACTATGATAAACTCCATGAAATCTGTATCTATATAAATAATAACTAAAACAAGCACATATAAATGAAACCAAAACAAATAAGTAAAAAGAATAAGACCAAAAAGATATAATACTAATTAAAATTATAAACTCTCTAATAAAATTTAAGCTTGGGGGGCATCTTATATTAAACACACATAATAAAAATCAAATTAAAGAACCTCTGGGAAGATAGACTATTAAACCCCTATTTAAATAAAATCTACGTCTTAAACTGCGACTATACAACATGTTAGCCATATAAAACAAACCTGATGAACAAAAGCCGTGACCGAGTATTAAAAAATAAGAACCCGATAACCCCCAAATTCTCATAGTTATTATACCCATAATAACTATACCCATGTGGGAAACAGAGGAATAAGCAATTAAACATTTTATATCCCCTTGAACCAAACAAATTAATGAAACTAAGAAAGAACCTACAATAGAAAATGTAAATCAAATATATGAGTACTCAATGAACAAATATTCATAAATTGATATAACCCGGATTAAGCCGTACCCCCCAATTTTAAGTATTAAACCGGCCAAAATCATCGAACCACTAACTGGTGCTTGAACGTGTGCCTTAGGTAGTCAATAATGTAATAGGAATATGGGAAACTTAACTATGAAGACCAATACAATAATAACGTGAACTAAAAATAATTTGGACTCTAAAATTAAATAATCAAAAAATAGGGAATTAGAGGTAAAGCTTATATACAAAATTATTATCAATAAGGGGAGTGACGCAAAGGATGTATAAAAAAACAAATACATACCAGATATTAATCGTTCAGGTTGATACCCCCACCCTAAAATTAAAATGATTAGGGGAATTAATACAAACTCAAAAGAAATATACATATATAAAAAATTTAAAGAGGAGAAATTAATTAACAAAGAAATTGTTAACAAAAAATTTAAGAAACTATATAACTTTACACTATAGCAATTAACTATAGAAATTAATATCAATGATCCAATTATAAACGATAGGCAAATCAAACAATAAGAATAAATATCTAAACCTAAATTATACGAAATAAGCCCAAAAAATTCTAAACAATTTATTATGTAAATTATTATTAATAAAATAGCTAGGTAGGATAGTTGTATACCCACTATGGAAAAATTTAAGCATAGGGGGGTCATAAAAACAATGTAAAAAAAGATTTTTATCATGCTCTAAAACTTACGGGAAAGTCATTACCGTGACAACGAATTAATCTAACCAAAATACTCAACCCTAAAACACCCTCACAAACAAAGAAAACTATTATAACAATAAGTATGTAAAAACTACCTGTGTAAATAAAATAATATGTGTATACTATCAATAGAGACAATACAACATATTCTAATCTTAGCAGACATAGGAAAATGTGCTTTCGAACTAATAAAAGTGAAAAAATTGATATAGAATATATATAAATGAATAAAATTATAATAAGTTTTAATAATTTAAATAATAAAAATATTAGTCTTGTAAATTAAAATTAGGATTTCCTTTAAAACTTCAACAAGATAGGAAAACACCTATGCCCTTAATACCCAAAATTAATATTCTAGTAAATAAACCACTCGTTGATATAAAAATTTTACTTATAAAAATCATAATTATAATTTCATCATATACTATAATATTAAAAACCCCTATGTCTATAGGGGTTATACTGTTAATTTTAACAGCAGTATCAACTTTTTTAATAGCCAATATTTTAACAACGGCTTGAATCCCGATAATTATGTTTTTAATATTAATCGGTGGGCTACTCATTTTATTTATGTATATAAGAAGAATTGTACCTAATGAAAAATTTACTACAAATATCCTCATAGTTATTATACCAGCTATTGTATTCGCAATACCGTTGGGGACAGTAATAGTTGAACCGCTAATAAATGAGAGTCTTCTATCAACAATACTAATCGACAATATTTCAATAATTAAAATATATAATAAAAAAACATTTATTATTACAGTATTTATGTTTATATACTTACTTTTATCAATGATTGTAGTGACTAAAATTGTTAAAATTTTCAGGGGACCTCTACGATCAAAAAATTAAATAATATAAATGAATAAGCCTTTACGAAAGAGGGATAAAATATTATCTATTATTAATAATGCAGTTATTGATTTACCAGCCCCAATTAATCTGTCAGCCTGATGAAACTTCGGCTCTATTTTAGGTGTGTGCCTGTCTATTCAACTAATTACAGGTATCTTACTGTCTATACACTATACTGCGAATATCCAGGAAGCCTTTATCAGCTTAAGACATATTACACGAGATGTAAACTACGGGTGATTAATGCGTAATATTCACTCGAATGGGGCTTCAATGTTTTTTATTTGCATCTACCTACACATTGGGCGGGGTATTTACTACGGATCTTATCACTTAAACAAGACATGAAACGTGGGGGTAATTATTCTATTGACAACTATGGCAACTGCTTTTCTAGGATATGTCTTACCCTGGGGTCAAATATCTTTTTGAGGTGCAACAGTAATTACTAACTTGCTTTCAGCCTTTCCCTATATCGGAATAACCTTAGTTAATTGAATTTGGGGTGGTTTTAGTGTTGATAATGCCACCCTATCGCGATTTTTCAGATTACACTTCATACTACCGTTTATTATTATAATAATAACTATAATTCACTTGTTTTTTTTACACCTAACAGGCTCTAGCAACCCTATGGGGGTAAACTCTGAGTTAGATAAAATTCCGTTTCACCCATTTTTCTCAATTAAAGATCTAATAGGATTTACCATTACAATCACCGCCCTATTAACACTTACGCTATCAGAACCATACATACTATCAGACCCTGATAACTTCACCCCCGCTAACCCGATAGTTACCCCGATTCACATCCAACCTGAATGATACTTCTTATTTGCATACGCGATCCTTCGATCTATTCCCAATAAATTGGGGGGTGTTTTAGCTCTATTCTTATCAATTATAATTTTAATAATCTTACCGTTTTCTATAAATTCTAAATTTAGGGGGATTCAATTTTACATAATTAATCAAGCCTCATTCTGAATATTTATTACCACAGTATTCCTATTAACGTGAATTGGGGCACGACCAGTGGAGTTACCATATACAAATACTGGGATAATTTTTACTGTAATATACTTTTCCTACTTTGTTTATGACCCTATAATTAGAAAACTGTGGGAGAAGCTAATTAGATAGGTTATTTAGCTTATTGCATTAAAGTTTATATTTTGAAAATATAAGAAAGAGGAATTTAATAACTTTACAAAAAAAAATGGTAAAAGCACAGAGTCCTTAATAAAATAAAAAATAAAATGTAATTTAAAGTAACAGGCAAATAACACTTTCAAGCTAAGTACATAAGTTTATCATATCGATAACGTGGGAGCGTACCTCGAACTCATAAAAATAAAAAACATAAAATAATTAACTTAAAATAAAATCTTAAATCATTAAAATTACAACCCAAGAAAATAACACAACTAATCAAACAAATAAAAATAATTCTTGAATATTCTGAAATAAATAATAAAGCAAATCCACCAGAACCATACTCCACATTGAACCCCGACACTAACTCACTCTCCCCCTCAGAAAAATCAAAGGGCGTGCGATTTCTCTCAGCCATACAACATGAAATTCAGCATAAAAATATTGGGGGGGAAATTATAATAAATCAGAATGAAAACTGACCATAAAAAAAACTAATAAAATTATATCTATCGACTAACAAAAAATAACATAATAAAATTAAAGAAAGACCTACTTCATAGGAAATAGCTTGAGATACTCTACGAATACAACCTAGCATAGAATAAACACTATTGGAGGATCAACCACAAACCATTAACCCATAGATGCTTAGTCTGGAACAACATAAAAAAAATATGACCCCTAAATTAAACTCTAATCTGTTAATATATATCGGGAATAGCACTCACATAAACATGGATTGGGTGAGACTAAAGACCGGGCAAACTATATAAATAAAATAGTTAGAATTTATTGGATATACTTGCTCCCTCATAAACAATTTCATACCATCTCTAAAGGGTTGAAAAATGCCTAAATAGCCGACCTTGTTAGGTCCCCTTCGTAACTGGATATAGCCTAAAACCCTTCGCTCTAATAAAGTAAAAAATCCAACAGAAACTAAAACAAAAATTAATAAAAATAAATAAATTAAAAAGAAATCTATTAATGAATGTACTACACATACTTATTTAAATTCTAAATTTAGGGCACTAATCTGCCAAATCATCCGTTAATTAAAAAATATTTACCTCGCAGTAAATTATGTTGGTCCTTTCGTACTAAACACAAAATAAACATTATCAGATAGAAACCAACCTGGCTCACGCCGGTTTGAACTCAAATCATGTAAGAATTTAAAAGTCGAACAGACTTATTATTAAGAATACTACCCCTTAAAATTTTCTTAATTCAACATCGAGGTCGCAAAATATAATATAGATATGAACTCCCCATTAAAATTACGCTGTTATCCCTAAGGTAACTTAATCTTAATATCCCTTTCTATTGGGGATCTAAAATTACATAAATAAATGAATTTCTAAACTAAAGTTAATTATTTAATTGCCACCCCAGCAAAATATAAAATATATATTTAAAAGTATATTAATAAAACTTAATAACATAAAATTATATAAAGTTCTATAGGGTCTTATCGTCCCAATAAACTAATAAAGCATTTTAACTTTAAATTTAAATTTTAATATTTAAAAAAATAAAATATAATTCTCATAAATCCATTCATACAAGCTTTCAATTAAAAAACTAATTACTATGCTACCTTTGCACAGTCAAAATACTGCAGCCATTTAGAAATTTTAACCATAGGGCAGGAGATACTTTTTATAAAAACCAAAAAGAAATGTTTTTGATAAACAGTTGGAAATAATATTTGTCGAATTCATTCACTATAATTTACCTATTATACTAATTAAATCATTATTAAACAAGATTAAAAATTAAACCAATAAATTAAGTATAAAAATATACACAAAAAAATAATATTTAATTTAACCAATTTAATACAAACTAAATGCAAAATTTAAAAGAAAAAAAATAAAAAATAAATGAGTGTAATAATTTAAATTTACTGAGATTATCCCCAGCAAATTAACACTTAAAAACTTATCATTTAAATTTATAAACTAAAAGTGTGAAACTAAACTTAATTTCCCTAATAACCAGATAAACAGAAAACGACTAACATATAATTACTAATAAAGTATTACAAAATTTTTTGACATAAATATATTATTACAAAACTTGATCATTCAAATTCGGGAAAATAAAATAATTTAATTAATTAATTTACCCTGATACAAAAGGTACTATTGTAAATTAATTCTTAAGATATATTTTAAATCCTTTACAGTTAAAACTTAACCATGATTTCTTTTAATACTAAATAAAAATATTTTAATGAAAATTAAACCTGAATAATTTTTATTAAAATAAGCTCAAACTAAACAAAAACCGTTTTCTTATTAGTGTAAATAAAAAGCTTTAAAAAAATAAGCTATAGTTTGTTAAAAATTTTATTATTTCTAACCTCACCTTCCGGTAAAATTACTTTGTTACGACTTATCCTAACTTAATTAGGAGTGACGGGCAATATGTGCATAAAACATTGCAATATATTCAGTTAAATTAATTAATTTAAAAACTTACTATTAAATCCTAATTCAAATTAATCTAAAAAAAATTAAAATCCTAAAACTTATAACAAAAGTAATCCATACAATCCTTTTAAAAACTGCACCTTGACCTAATATAAAATTAAATTAATTAAAGAGAGTTTACTTAAATAACACTCTATGATATAGCGGTATACAAATAGAATTAAAGGTATAAACTATTGTGGAATATCAATTAATATATACAGATTCCTCTAACTGGATATTTCACCGCCAAATTCTTTGAGCTTTAAAGATCATAACTAATACCATTCTAAAAAAATTTACAATAAAAAATAATAGGGTATCTAATCCTAGTTTATTAATAAAATATCTTAAAATTAATCTAATAGATTTTCTAATTCAATTATAAATTCCACCTAAATAACCTCATATTAAAACAAGATAAAAAATTAAATTTAAACAATAACAAAATTAACTTAAATAAATTGTCTAACCGCGAATGCTGGCACAAATATTAATCTACTTTTAATTTTATTCAATTCCTAAATCAAAATTTATAATATAAATTTAATTTTTACTACTGGAACAACAAAACCAATTTAATAATTAACCATGCAGATCAATGAATAAGTCAACTTAAAAGCCAGAATCAAACTTTATCTAAACCTTAGACCACCCGGCGGCTAAACTATTATATTTTCCCAAATATATTAACCCAATCAAAATCTTCTGTTAAACTTGTAAAAATAATAATTTTACTATCAGATATTGGGGTATCAATAGAAAATTATATTATTATGTTAATTATTTACTATAAAATATTGGGGTAT